AAAACTGCCTAAAAGAATTCTAATAATCTAAATTTGTGATGCCCACGTTGTTGTATTAGATCCAAAGGCTCTTTCTTGACCTAACTACAACGTGCGGGCTTTATCCTTTATATATAATATGGAAAGACAAAATGTAAAATCTATAAAGGAAAAGCGAAGAGGAATTTTTAGTTTTAGAATCGAATTGAACCGAAATAAAAATGTGATTTTTTGAGTGATCTGATTGTGCGATACCTTTTTTCTTCTCATTTGAGATATTATGTCAATGAACCCACCGCTGAAACTAATGAGTTAAAAACAAAAGTAAATAAAATAAAGTAAAAAAGAAAAAAGTAAAGCAAAAGTTATTTAAAGTATTAAAGTAAAGAAAAAAGTATTCTAAAAAGTATTATAAGGTCACTCTTTAGTCGAAAATGTATTTGATACAATAAAAAATAAAAATACAAAATAGAAGCGATTCCCCTTTGAAATGAAGTTACATGACATAGTTTTTATTATTATTTTAATATTAGTTGACTCAAGAGTTGCCCACTCACACTCAATCCGTTGATTCGGAATCGTGGGATGGGTCGATGTAAAAGACGACGAATTGATTTCTTTTTCTATCCCTGTCACTCATTTTTGTTAGTACCTTCTAGAATACTTGAAGAATCAAAAACTTTCAATTGAAGGTATTCTTTCAATTGGTAGGGTATTTTTGCTTATCCTCGTATCGTTCAAAAGTTGAAACTTAGGGAAGTGCTTTATAAACATATGTATAAAAAGAACATATTTCCTTTAGCTCCGTCATGCCTACTATAACTAGTTATTTTGGTTTTCTACTAGCGGCTTTAACTATAACCTCGGCTCTATTTCTTGGTCTGAGTAAGATAGGACTTATTTGAAATTAATTGAATTAAAAATTCATAAAACGAAATCTTTCTATGGTATTCCACATATTGTCTAGTTCCTTGCCTTACCCCGTTAATTCCGAATTATTGGTTATGGAGATTCCTAGGCAAGACGGATTAATATTTAGGGATAGATATTACCCCTCTTTTTAACCTTTCAAAAAAAAAAAGAAAATTCAAATGATTGAAGTCTTTCTATTTGGAATCGTCTTAGGTCTAATTCCTATTACTTTGGCGGGATTATTCGTAACCGCATATTTACAATACAGACGTGGTGATCAGTTGGACCTTTGATTAATTAACATCTCTTTTTTTAACTGACCCCCCCCCTTTCTTTAATTTAATCCGAGGGGGAGGTCAGGGCAGGGTCAAATTCAGATTGCTGTTCAATGATTTCAGTTCAGCGTGTGTGATTTTCGATCTAAGACTAAGACAACAAGAGTGGAATCACGCTCTGTAGGATTTGAACCTACGACATTGGGTTTTGGAGACCCACGTTCTACCGAACTGAACTAAGAGCGCTTTCTTATCACAACGGAAACGACTGGAAATAAGTATTAAGTAGATTTTTTTACCCCAACAGTTCTTGTATGTGTATACTATCATATATAATAAAATAAAAGATTTTGTATGTCAAAATTCGAAATAGATCTAAAAAAAACGGATCTTGCGTTACTGCTGCTCTGAGCGGTAATTGGTAGGGATGACAGGATTTGAACCCGTGACATTTTGTACCCAAAACAAACGCGCTACCAAGCTGCGCTACATCCCTTTCAATGGGTCTACAGTATCATTGTAAAGAATCCCCGTCTTGTTTTCCACATCCTTATTTTTTATTCCCTCTTTTTTATTCCCTCTATTGATACGCAAAATGGATCTTGCCTTTTCTTGTTTTTGGTCTCATATCATATAACATATAATGATAATCAATTATTATTTTTCTTGGGAATTCTCAGGCGTAAAGCGGCCCATTTTTCTGCTTTAAGAAAAAAAAAAAAAAAAGAAAAAAATCTTATCTACCGAATCATTGCGCATTTCAATTTGAATTAAGGATTCCGCGCACAAATACAAGTGGCCTTTAACTACATATACATCTCTTACCATAATATATTCCAATAGGGAATACAAAAACAAAAAAGAAGGAGGATTTTCAATGCGAGATCTAAAAACATATCTTTCCGTGGCACCGGTACTAAGTACTCTATGGTTCGGGTCTTTAGCAGGGTTATTGATAGAAATCAACCGTTTATTCCCGGACGCATTGACATTTCCTTTTTTTTCATTCTAGTTATTGAACTGGAACGGGGTGAAGAAGATTAGAGCTAGAATCAAATATTTGTGACTAATCTCTCTTTCCCCTCTTTTCTTTTTTTTTTTACAATTAGATAGATAGAATAAAGGAGGAAAACGAAAGAAAAATGTGGCTTCAACCTCAGCGAAACTCGGGTTCAGGCTCCAATTAAATTAATTATCCAGTTAAAAGAAAATAGACAGTGAAAAGAAAACGGAAATGGAAATGTGGCTAGGGTAAGAGTAGCCTACACTACACGATACTTAAATAAAATACTGTACTGTGATTAGCAATATAGTTAGCAATTTTTGTATTACTTATTATTTCCTATTTATTTACTATATTGATTGCAATAAAATATTGACTGCAATAAAATCTTTATTTCAGAATTTGATTTTGAGTGGTTAACAACTTCTATTTTTTTGTCCCTTGTTTCTTATTCGTTTCGGGTCGGAAAATAGAAAAGTTGGGTGAATCAAAAACCCAAAGGAGGTTCATGGCCAAGGGTAAAGATGTCCGAGTAAGGGTTATTTTGGAATGTACTAGTTGTGTTCGAAACGGTGTTAATAAGGAATCAAGGGGTATTTCCAGATATATTACTCAAAAGAATCGACACAATACACCTAGTCGATTGGAATTGAGAAAATTCTGTCCCTTTTGTTACAAACATACACTTCACGGGGAGATAAAAAAATAGATAGAGTCGAACCGCGTGCTTGTGTGTCACCCTTGCAAGGAACATGAAAAAATAATATAGATATATATCTATATTATTTCATATATTTAAATAGAAACAAATAAATAAATATAGACAAATCAAATCCTCTAATTGATTCTATAAATAATTTTTTTATTTCATCGAAATGGGATTTTAGGGATAAGGAATAAACAAATTATGGATAAAACCAAGCGACTCTTTCTTAAATCCAAGCGATCTTTTCGTAGGCGTTTGCCCCCGATCCAATCGGGGGATCGAATTGATTATAGAAACATGACTTTAATTAGTCGATTTCTTAGTGAACAAGGAAAAATATTATCTAGACGGGTGAATAGATTGACCTTAAAAGAACAACGATTAATTACTATTGCTATAAAACAAGCTCGTATTTTATCTTCGTTACCTTTTCTTAATAATGAGAAACGATTCGAAAGAAGTGGGTCGACCACTAGAACTCCAGGTCTTCGAACCAGAAAAAAATAGGCTTACTCTTCAATTAAATCAAAATTCCAATCCGAACTCAAACCCAGATGGACATTTTGTTCAAAAAATCCGAGAAGCAGTCGTGTCGTAAGAAAAAAAAAGAATTGGGGAAGAATAATAAAATAAATCCTTTTTTTATTGAGCGTGTTCGCTCATTTTGACGACTTTATCATATTATTTCTACTCCACCTTCCTGGAGTTCATTCTCCAGAGAACTCCGTTTAAAAATTAGAAAAGGTTCCTTCCAACTTCCTTATTTTATGATCTCATTGGAAATCATATAAAGACAATTCCTATTTGATATAGCTATTTGTGCAAGTATCTTACGATTAAGAACCAACTGCGCCTTATACAGATTGTTTATTAATCTACTATAAATATAGGATACCTTATTTCCGCGAATTATTGCATTTATTCGAGTGATCCACAAACGACGAAAATATCTTTTTTTCCTATCTCTATCACGATGAGCCGAAACCAAAGCTCTTATTTTCTGTTGAGTAATTGTTCGACTAAGTCTTGAATGAGCCCCGCGAAAGCTTGATGCAAATAAACGCATTTTTGTTCTACGTCTCCGAGCTATATATCCTCGTCTAATTCTGGTCATTGAATAAATGAAACTTTGATGAATAACTAATTGATTTCCTTTCTTTCAGTTATTCTCTTCTCCTTTCCTAGTCTATTGATAACAAAACGGACTCTTCCAATTTATAAAATCAAAATCCCAATGGCTTTTGCTACTCTAACCTTCCCGACCACGCTTTTACCCTTTTTCGAGGCATTGGAAATAAAATAGTAAAAAAAATAAAGTAGTAAATAGATAAAGAAATTGTGGGTTCCGTCGTCTCTATGATTACTTCTTAAACGGTGAGGCCCTCTCTATACACCGGAGCCACTTCCTTCATTTAATCAATTCCATTGGTAACTTGTACAGTTACCACTCTTCGGCTCTACCCATGAATTTTCTAGTAATAGGTCTTTCATACCGAGATAGACCTTATACAGTAACGGTATTTAATTATGAAGATTGGTGGGGTAGCTGACCCTGTTAGTCCGTTCTTGCAAGAGTAGAAAGATAATCTTTCTGTTTTTTTTATAGTATTTCCCCCGCTTAATGGATAACTATTTGTTACCAATGGGGAATTCTTTCTCACCTTAAATTGCAATTTGAGGTGGTTGAATTTGCGCCGGTTGAAACCATAAATTTCATACACAATAGAAAGATATGATAGATCTCTTTTTTTTAGCTAGTGAATGCAGTTCTTCTTCTTCCATTCTATCCGATTCACTAGTACTGATCATTGATACTTAAAAAATTGTTTTCTTTCTTTTGTTTTGTCTCAGCCCATGATTGAAACGAGTCGCACATACACCCTTGTACATGTTCCTCGGCGCTGAGGGCATCCCCCAAGAGCGGGGGATTTTGTAACGTTTCTGATTGGCTGTCTTGGGTTTCTAATAAGTTGTTTAATAGTTGGCATGCTGAATTATCCATTATGGGCTGGTTTAGATCGATCCTAACCGGATGATTATGAATTTCTTCTGTTTATGTTTAATATTCTATTAAACCCTTAAGTAAACCCTTAAGGAGTCACTGCTATGTTTTATCCAACCGCTACAAGATCAACAATTCCATGAGCTTGGGCTTCTGTTGCTGACATAAAAGTATCCCTTTCCATGTCTTCGGATACAACCCATAAGGGCTTGCCCGATCTTTGTACATAAACCATTGTAAGGATTTCGCGCAGTCTCAGTAGTTCTTCCGTATCCAGGATAAATTCTCCCGCTTGTGCCCCATAAAAAGCGCCAATAGGTTGATGGATCATGACCCTGATGATATATTATAACCTAAAAAAAGGTTCCTCTATCTCGCACGATTAGGCGAGGGGAAGAGATAAAGAAAAAGATAGAATTGAACAACCGTACGGGCATTTTTTTCGCATTGCATACGGCTCGCCAATGGAATTAATGGAATTTTCTTTTTACCTTTCATCAAACAAGGAGAAAATATGGGGTTCTATTATACCCAGATCGGTAAATGATCCAATTACCACCCTTCTTTTTTTTTAGGAGTTCAAAAATACTATGACGGCTCCGTTGCTTTATATATTTATTTCGTTTGTGATTCAGCAATCCCAAAGTGTCTTTTTTTTCAAATAAAAAAAAGAAAAAAATCTTCTTTTTTTTTTGTACTCTTTCATACCATAAATATTATTAATAACCTTCCGGCGTGAAAAAAGTTTGTGACGCTGCAATAGGCCTACGATAGGTAAGATAAACTCGGAATACCCCTCCCTTATCTCATACTACTGCTTCGATACATAATCGAATATTTTGAAAAAAAAAAACACTAACAATTTTCATATCGAATTCGAAGTGCCATGCTATTATTACTTAATCTTAAAAATTCATATGGCGAGGGCATAGTCTTCTTTTTTCTCTCAAATAAAAAACTCATTGGCGCCAAGCGTGAGGGAATGCTAGACGTTTGGTACTTGCCCCTGCGGCCAGGAGAAAAGACCCCATGGAGGCGGCCAATCCCATGCATATTGTCTGTACATCTGGTCGCACAAATTGCATAGTATCATAAATTGCTATTCCGGGTATTACCCATCCGCCAGGAGAGTTGATAAATAAATACAAATCCTTGGTCTCGTTCTCGATACTGAGATATACCATAATACCAATAAGTTGATTCGAGATATCACTCTCAACCATTTGACCTAAAAAAAGTAATCTTTCTCGATAAAGTCGGTTGATTAGGATAAAACTGTATTCCTTCGGAGCCGTACAGGCATCTTTTGATGCATACGGTTCAACAAAACTTGCGAAACAAAAAATCAATGTGTAGCTCCCAGCCCCTTTCCTTTCTTTTTTCCTAGCGGGCTCCTTCTATCGAGGGGGCTTTTCTTCCATTTTTCAAGAACGATGAGTTTAGCCGGTTTTCCTATAATATTCTAATATAAAAAAGCAATTCACTAAACTTATCGACTTATCGAACTAACTTTTCATTGATGTATTTTTTCATCGCGATCCAATCCAAAAATCACGATGCCATTTTCTTGTTCCTGAAGTGAATGGGCTCCTTCAATTTTTTTAGGTTTATGCTCTACTCCGAGTAAGGATCCGCCCGATTTTGATTTGCACATATAGGACAAATGACTCCAATACCACGTCTCTTTTTTGCTATGACTTCCCCCCCTTTTTTTTTTTTTTATTCATTTCTTTCATGTCTTCCGCCCAATATTTGGCGTATTCATCATATTTATTATTCCGTTGATTAACAGTTTGAGATCACTCCTATTTCGAATACAGTTCGAAATGGAATCGTTTATGGTATAAGTAATAATCATAGATATATTACCATTTGGGTTTTGCTAAACGGAGCCTGGATACCTCATTTTATTGGTCCAGCCAAGACGACCATAAAATTGATTTATTGCTAATATTAAGCTGGATACCTCCTCACGAAATAGATCTAATTGCACTTCATTGCATTTCACGCTACAAATTTTTGATAATTCAATCAAATTTTTTGGGCGAAACAGAGGATATCTCGATCGGGGGAGAGAATGGGGAAATCCCATATGACCCAATAGATCTGACAAGTCGCACTATATGTCAACCCAAGATGGATGCTTGTCCCCGGGACTTCGATAAGGTACTTTTGGAACACCAATAGGCATAAAATGAAAAGAATTAAGTACTCTAGTTCACTTTGATGTGGAAGCGTAATAATGGGCTTCTTATCTTAATAATATTGGCCGTTATCTTAATTTATACATCGATTGACTAAGTTCATAAAATAAAGGAAAATTCTTACGAATAGGTCTTTTGAAAGATAACCAAATATGGATGCATTTGCTCATAGAAAAGGGAATGAGCCCCCATTGCGTATTGGTACTTATCGAGTATAGAATAGATCTGCTTCTCTTTTTTCCTACGAACCGAACTCTGCCATTATTACTAATAGAATAGAACAAATATTAATATTAATCTTTTTTTCGAGATAATCCCCTGAAAAAAGAAAGGGGGGGTACATAGCATAGTTTTTTTTCAATGCAATAAAGTTACACAGTGTCTATTTTTTTTTAATAAAGGGGTAGTCCCATGGGTTTGCCTTGGTATCGTGTTCATACCGTCGTATTGAATGATCCCGGTCGTTTGATTTCTGTCCATATAATGCATACAGCCCTAGTTGCGGGTTGGGCCGGTTCAATGGCTCTATATGAATTAGCTGTTTTTGATCCCTCCGATCCAGTTCTTGATCCAATGTGGAGACAAGGCATGTTCGTTATACCCTTCATGACTCGTTTAGGAATAACCGATTCATGGGGCGGTTGGAGTATTACGGGGGGGACGGTAACGAATCCGGGTATTTGGAGTTACGAAGGTGTAGCCGGGGCACATATTGTGTTTTCGGGCTTGTGCTTCTTGGCAGCTATCTGGCATTGGGTGTATTGGGATCTAGCAATATTTGTCGATGACCGTACGGGAAAACGCTCTTTGGATTTGCCTAAAATCTTTGGAATTCATTTATTTCTCTCAGGAGTGGCGTGCTTTGGTTTTGGGACATTTCATGTAACAGGATTGTATGGTCCTGGAATATGGGTGTCCGACCCGTATGGACTAACTGGAAAGGTACAATCTGTAAATCCAGCATGGGGTGTGGAAGGTTTTGATCCTTTTGTTCCAGGAGGAATAGCCTCTCATCATATTGCAGCAGGGACATTGGGCATATTAGCAGGCTTATTCCATCTTAGTGTCCGCCCACCTCAACGCCTATACAAAGGATTACGTATGGGCAATATTGAAACCGTTCTTTCCAGCAGCATCGCTGCTGTCTTTTTTGCAGCGTTTGTAGTTGCTGGAACTATGTGGTATGGTTCAGCAACTACCCCCATCGAATTATTTGGTCCCACCCGTTATCAATGGGATCAGGGATACTTTCAGCAAGAAATATATCGAAGAGTCAGTGCTGGACTAGCCGAAAATCAAAGTTTATCAGAAGCTTGGTCTAAAATTCCTGAAAAATTAGCTTTTTATGATTACATCGGAAATAATCCTGCGAAAGGGGGATTATTCAGAGCGGGTTCAATGGATAACGGGGATGGAATAGCTGTCGGGTGGTTAGGACACCCTATCTTTAGAGATAAAGAAGGGCGTGAACTTTTTGTACGTCGTATGCCTACCTTTTTTGAAACATTTCCAGTTGTTTTGGTAGACGGAGATGGAATTGTTAGAGCCGACGTGCCTTTTCGAAGGGCAGAATCGAAGTATAGTGTCGAACAAGTAGGTGTAACTGTTGAGTTCTATGGTGGCGAACTGAATGGAGTGAGTTATAGTGATCCTGCTACTGTGAAAAAATATGCTAGACGTGCTCAATTAGGTGAAATTTTTGAATTAGATCGTGCTACTTTGAAATCCGATGGTGTTTTTCGTAGCAGTCCAAGGGGCTGGTTTACTTTTGGACACGCTTCATTTGCTCTGCTTTTCTTCTTCGGACACATTTGGCATGGTGCTAGAACCTTGTTCAGAGATGTTTTTGCTGGTATTGACCCGGATTTGGATGCTCAAGTGGAATTTGGAGTATTCCAAAAACTTGGAGACCCAACTACAAGAAGACAAGTAGTCTGATGCAGCAGTGCTCCGCTATTTTTGGTTTATCGCTTCTGCTTCTATTTTCGATTTGTGATTTTTCATTTTGAAATAAGGTATAAGGTACTGGAGAAATCTGGATTGAAATCGCTGCCTTTTTTGATTCTTTTTTTTTTTTTTCTTTAATCCGGGAGATGATCCCAAATAAACAGGTATGGAAGCTATAATTGGAAACCACGATCGAATTTATGGAAGCATTGGTTTATACATTCCTCTTAGTCTCGACTCTAGGGATCATTTTTTTCGCTATCTTTTTTCGAGAACCGCCTAAAGTTCCAACTAAAAAATAAAATTATTTTTTATTATCTCAATTGAAGTAATGGGCCTCCCAATATTGGGAGGCCCATTACTTCTACTTCAAACTAGTCCCCGTGTTCCTCGAATGGATCTCTTAGTTGTTGAGAGGGTTGCCCAAAAGCAGTATATAAGGCGTACCCAGTAAAACTTACAAGTAACCCAGATATAGAGATGGCGACTAGGGTTGCTGTTTCCATTATTATAGAATTTCAAGACCACAATGGATCCGTGATAAGATCGTTTATTTACAATGGAATGGTATACAAAGTCAACAGATCTCAATGAATACAAAATAGGATTTATGGCTCCACAAACAGTTGAGGGTAGTTCTAGAGCTCGTCCAAAAATGACTTCCGCAGGGGGGTTATTGAAACCTTTGAATTCGGAATATGGTAAAGTAGCTCCTGGATGGGGAACTGCTCCTTTGATGGGTATCGCAATGGCTCTATTTGCGATATTTCTGTCTATTATTTTGGAGATTTATAATTCGTCCGTTTTACTGGACGGAATTTCAATGAATTAGAATTTAATTTACAAGAACCACAAAATACTACCTTTTAAATAAGAATTTAGGTCTCGGATTTTTATTTTTTTTTTAGTTGATTGGTAGTTCGACCGCGAAATTTTTTTGTTTCTGTATTTCCGGAATATGAGTGTGCGACT